TCTTGTGTCGATCAAATAGAAGATTGGAAAGACAAGCAATCCCTCCTAAAAGTATTTGTTTTTTTTCATTTTTCCCACCTTTACCATTTTTTTTGTATTTTATTTATATGTTTATTAAGTATTACTTAATATGCATATGCAATAAGAGAGAAAAATCTGTCCTGCAAAACAATATAAATTATAAAAAAAGAGAGCAAAAAGATTTACAGGATTTTTCGATAATACAAAATTTTATGAGTTGACAAGAAATTGACTAACTTGATTTTAAATAATTTATGGACTTAGAAATTCATTTCATACAATTGAACTTTTTCAAACTGTTTCTTTTTCAGAACTAAAAACACTTGTGCCAAAATAACAGAAGTGAAGAAGAACAAAAGGCCTTGAACGCGTAATGGATCTTGAAGAACTATTTCCGCATCTCCCTGACCAAAACCTCCTACATTTGGATTACTTGTTAATGGTTGATCAAGCTTGATAGATTCACCTTCTGAAACAAGAAGTTCTGGCCCCGGAGGTATAACATCAACCAATTGATGTCCATCTAACGCATCAACTATGGTTATTTCATATCCACCTTTCTCTTTACGTACTATTTTGCTTACTATACCCGCTGATGTAGCATTATAGACTGTATTGTTACTCTTGTTACCATCAGGATAAATCTGACCCCTTCCTCTGTTCCCACCTACATATATAGGATATTTTAAGAAGTGAATGTCTTTCTTCGTCGAAGGGTCAGGAGAAAGAATGGGAAAGACAATTTCACTATATTTCTGACCAGGAACAGGACCTATAACAAGAATATTTTTTTTATTGGGACGATAACTCTGAAAAGACAAATTTCCTATCTTTTCTTTCAACTTAGGAGAAATACGATCGGTTGGAGCTAGCTCAAATCCCTCGGGCAAAATAAGAACAGCACCCACATTCAAACCCCCTTTTTTACCATTAGCAAGAACTTGTTTCAATTGCATATCATAAGGAATTCGAACAATGGCTTCAAATACAGTATCAGGAAACACAGCTTGCGGAACTTCAATTTCCACGGGCTTATTAGCTAAATGACAATTGGCACATACAATGCGTCCAGTTGTTTCTCGTGGATTTTCATAAGCCTGTTGCGCAAAAATGGGATATGCATTTGAAATAGATACTCGACTTAGTACATGTATCATAATCAATACATAAACATAAATGGATCGAGTCATTTGTTTTTTTACCCAATAAAAAGGATTTCTATTTTTCATGTCCAATTAGATATTATAGAAATTATACAATAAATTAGATAGAAAACTAGTCTAGTTTCCTATAAAGAATCTGTTGTCGTTGTACTGACATAGTACTGAAATAGTTTTTTGAGAATATAGGACTAATACCTTGAACAGGTAAAAAAAGAAAAAAGTCACTAAAAAATAATTAGAAAAAGAATTCTGATTGAATTGATATAAGAAGATGAAATTCATTTTTCATTCATTCATTGAATGATAAATTACTACAAGCGAAGGAGATACACGATTTAAATAATGGAAGATCCAACATTTCACAATTGTATCTAGAATAACTGGAAAAGTAGAAACAAGACCAGATATAATCTGATCCTTATGTATCAACCCAAAATCCTTGTAGACCGAACCAATTAGGAGTTCCCAACCATGAGTTGAATGAAATCCAATTCCCAAATCAGTAACTAAAATAATTGAGAAAGCTTTTATTGTATCACTTAAGTTATATAAGAATTCCTGACCCCATGAATTAAGAATGATAAGTTCCTCATTACCCAGAATAAAATAACCACTTAAAATACTGAAACATATTAGATTTGTTGACAAATCCAAAAGGAGATGAAAATTATATTCATTGTATGTATTAACTAATTCTATCGTTTCCTTGTGTATTCCTATACTGGGTTTTTGTATATATGTTTTCGAGTATTCTTTTAGAATTTCCTCTAACAAAAAAAGCTCTTCTAATTCTATGAATCTTTCTAAAACATGTTTCTCTTGAATATAATTCAAGAGAGTTTCGGATTGACTCGTATTCCACCAATTATTAATCCAAAGTTCCAAACATTTTTGAAATGAAAGAAAGACTGACCAGGGCAAAAATGCTATAGATGCAAAATATGGGAAAGAATACAATGTTTTATTTTTTTTCATTTCTTTATTTGTAAATGAAATAATTAATAAACCTCTTTTATCCAATGATTCTAAATGATATTTATTTCTTTTATATATTGAATGAAACACGACTTTTATAACAAGCAGGGTATGGAATCTATTATTTCCTTTGTATACTAATTTAGTTCTTAGATTCTTAGATCTAGAAAGAGTATAAAAATAGAATAAAGGTTCTTTTTTTTTTTTACTGTTTCGAAGTCATTCACCGTGCTGTATAATATAACCAAAACTCAGAAAAAGAAAATATCAATTCCAAATCTTCTATCTCAAAAACGACAGGATTTATTACGACATTTATGTTCGTATGAATTTCTATTTAAAAAATATTAATTTAAAATAATATTTATTTATTACTTCTCCCTTTTTTCTAGTATACCAGAATGGAGTTGGAACCCACATATACGTATACGAGATATATTTGGCATATAAAAAAAGTAGTATACCAAAAATTAATTCTTTTTTAAATTGATTATTAATTTAGAATAGATTACTCTAATTTATTAGAGTAAAATTCATAGTAATTTCATATCATATAACTATTTTTCTTTTTATGTATCCTTCTCTTTTTTTGTTTTATTCTATGTGTGTTTTATTCGCTATGAATCCAAGGAAAAAGAAAATCGAAGAATGTAATGTGTTTTGTTCAAATGAACATTTTGAATTGAAAAGGCTTGAATTGGATTCAAAATGGAATTCACGAATTCCTTCTCTTCTTCCTGATTTTGATTCTTCATTCAATTCATTTCAAAATACTTCAATTGGTACACACAAGAAATAGGCCAATTCGACAGCTTTTTGTTCAATCTCACGTGGCGTCAAAAAAAGATCATCCGTACGAGTCAAGGGAATGGACCCTTGACCCCTTATTTCCATATAAAGTACACGACGAGAATAAAAGCCCTCTTTATCCTCAATTCGGATTGATTGGATATCTTTCATAAGGAAGCGAAGAAAGATGCGACGATTTAGTCCAGGAAATCCCCAACGAAAAATACATACAATTCCTTTTTTTCTATCAAATTGGTCATAACCACTCCCTACGTTCCAAAAAATTGTGCACCACAAATAGGAACTCATGAATAGACCTGCAATCCCGTAGAAGGACATTATGATTCCTTGTGGAAAAAAAAGTATTTTTTGAGATGGAAATATGGATATGATATTTCTACTAAGATAACTGGAAGTTCCAACCACTAAGAATCCTAGTGAACCTAGAAAAAGGATAAAAGACCAGAAAAAATTACTTGTTTTTCGAGACCCCCTTAGAAATTCTATCCACATATCTTTTGATCGCCAATTCATACTATACTAGATCCAGTTGCGTTCGATTGGAATTGAGAAAATAACCCAATTTTGACTTTATTTTTCTTGACTCCCTTGTTTTATAAACTAGTACTTAGAATAATTGATTAGATAGATTAGATATTAGCATTATTCGATAATTCCCAACTACTCTACGTAATGTAGAATAATTGGGAGTTTTCTTTCCTATTTTTTCTTTATTCAAAATATTCGCCCATTTTAAACTAACTATACTCTGTAAATCTAGGATTTACAAAATATTATTTTTTTGCACATAAAAAAATAAAAAAATAATTGAAAATGCCGGAAATATGAGGCCTATTAAAGGTACAAAAATAGAAGGTAAATTAAGATCTGTCATAGAATGGGTGCCTCGATTTGAATTTCATATTCGTATATCTATATTTCAATTTCTTTGTTTTTTTACCTTTCTAGTCTTGAATTATTTCGATTTTTTTGATTCGGTAGGTTTCTTTAGTCTTGATTCTGAAGTCACTCTTTTCTTTTTTTTTTTTTTGCTTTTTGAAACCTTGAATTTCTCCTTTACTATCCACATTTTCTACCTCACGAACTTTTTTCAAAAAAGAAATAATTTGAAAAACTTCTTTTTTTCGAGAATGAAGAAAAAAACAACTAAGGAATATGCTATTCACCCTATGAGTGAGATTACCGTTTTTGGTTTTGAATTACCTACTTAACTCAGGGGTTAGAATATTATTTTCATACGGCAACAGTTTTTGGTTCAAATCCAATTGTAGATAGAAGTTATTAGATATCACTGTATTGACTCTAGTATCTAAAAACTTCTACCTATTGAGTTTTTTCCTTGTATCCGATTCAATTTAATTGTCATTAGTTAGAGAATTTTTGACATATGCTTTTATTTAGACATGTCTACTTCTTATGCATTATCCACAAATTACTTCTTGATCATATGTTCCCTTGATCTATATGATTAAGGGGGATCATTGCTTTTTGGATTTGTAGTTTCCGTATCCAACAATGATTCGGGAGAGGTGGGATCCTCCTCTGTTTGATATAGTTTTTTTTATTCTAGTCTTTAAATTTGAATCAAAATCACTGATTTCGATCAGCATTTTATCTTCCAGTACCTGGCGTATACGATTTCGACGTATAAGTATAAGAAAACCCAGAACGATTTGACTATGATGATCCAAACGTATGTATGTAGGACATGATATCTTTTATTGGTTCCACAAGAGTTCTTTTTTTCCTCCTGAAAAGAATAGGATTTTTTGGCATTATGATAACTTATGTTCATCTCAATTGAACAAATAGAGGAAAAAAACGAAAAAAGTCTACATTAAATGTTAATAGATGTGGATGTGGATTCATTTGTGATACATGAATTCAAAATAGAAATTCAGGACTCAATTTTTTTAGTTTGAATTCGGCGAAAAAGGAAAAATTCTATGAACTCTTATTTATTTTTTGCTTGGATTCAAATCTGACGAGAATAATATTCTACAACTAAGAACTCATCTATTTGCAAACCGACTTCTGGTCTATCTATTATTTTTTTTACTCGTCCTTTATAGTTTTTTGAAATAGTCAAATGTTTTGGCAATTTCGTTTGGGTAGATGAAGCAATAGATTTTTGAATCAGATCAAAAGATCTTTGGTTATCTTTTATAGTAATAATATCTCTGGGTTTACAACGATAACTTGGTATATCAACTATATGACCATTAACTAAAATATGTCTATGATTCACCAATTGTCTGGCTCCAGGAATGGTCGAAGCCATACCCAAACGAAAAACGATGTTATCCAAACGCATTTCAAGTAGTTGTAACAAAACTTGACCTGTGGATCCTTTGCTTTTTCCAGCGATATGTATATATCTAACTAATTGTCGTTCTGTCAAACCATAATGAAAACGTATTTTCTGTTTTTCTTCTAAACGAATACGATATGGCTTCTTTTTTTTCCTAAAAGGAATTTTAGCATCAACAGGTCTAAATTTCAATTTTCTATATTTCTTTCTTTGAATTAGTCCTGGTAAAGCTCGTAGACGGCGTATTTTTTTGAAACGAGGTCCTCGATAACGAGACATAAAAATTCCTCCTTTTTCTTTTTTTTTTTTATGAGAATTTCATTTTGAAAAATCAAAATTAAAACTGAATTCAAGGATAAACAAAATAAGATCGACTAAAGTAAAATACTAAAAAAAAAAATATCATCAATTGGATTTTTTGTATATAGATTTTTTTGATTAAAAGTTGAGACTGGCTCTTTTTTTTGTAGAGATTATAGATTTCAAGCTCTATAATCCTTTTTTTTTATTCTTATTTAATTAAGAGATCATAGATAAAGATTGTTTTTACTTAATCGAAAGTTCCTTTTTAGTTATTAGAAAGATTATTGCTGAAATAAAACAATATATATCGTAATATATATCTTATAGAAATATAAGAACATATTTTTTTATACAAATTTTCTTTCTTTTACTTATGCTTAAAAAAAAGCTCAAGAATTTTTTTTTGATCAATTCTAAAATGAGAATAAAAAAATGCAAGTAGATAAATTATAAAGATTTTTGCTCAATCATTATTTTAAATCAATGATAATGATATTAAATAATAAGTGAAACTTAATAAAATAAAAAATTTAAAATATTTGAATTTTAATTAAAGTAGTTAAATTAAATTCTAGTTAAATTCAATTTCAATAATAATATATCAGATCAAAAAAATAGAAAAAAAATTCCTATTTCTCTCGACTCTATTTTTTTTATCAAACTTTAGTTCGAATTCGAAATATCGATGACGAAATTCTAAACTCATTGGCTTTTTTTTAGTCTGCACATAGAATGTGTACTCATTTATTTTCTTTTGAGATACCTTTGCTTTTTTATTTACTCTTTTAGGTTTTGAAACTTTGTTAGGTTTTGAAAACAAGAATAAAGAGGCCTTTCTTTGAAAAAAGAGACATCATGCTATGTAATAATTCCGAACAAATAAATAAAATATAAGAGACTAAATTCTTACTGAAGAAGTTTCAGTACAAACATATTATGTTTGATAAATTAAACATTTCTTTCTGCTTTGGAAAAAAGAAAGAATATGATATTTGATTTTCTTTTTTATTTCTATTTCTTTGAAATAAAAAAAATTCTTATTTCATTTTCGAATTGAAATTCTGCTTTAATAAATTTTTCTTTATATGAAAAAAATGTAATCCATATCTTTCGTTTCATAAAAGAAAGATACCTGGGACGGAAGGATTCGAACCTTCGCAATAACGGGACCAAAACCCGTTGCCTTACCGCTTGGCGACGCCCCATTTCCTTTCATCGATTTTCTATTCGAAACTAATAGAAATTCTTATTATTATTGAATAATCATATATTAATACTCTTTATTCTTCAATCCCAATCCAATTCCATAAATTGGATTGGAAGTGTTTTTGCTAGTATTCAACCAACATTTTTTGGTACGACGGACGAGAAATAGAAATTTGAAGTTTGAAAAACTTCAATTAACGAAATTAATTGCAACTAACTTATATAATATAATGAGTTTATATATAATGATAAAAAAATAAACTTATGTCAAGTGTCAAGAATTTTATTTAATATACTAAAAATCATAAAAATTGAAAATGAAAATGCTCAATATAAATATATCAGACGCTTCTGAACCAGTTGTATAAAATATACATACATATATATGTCAAGATAAAAAGAGGGTAAAAAAGAAATCCAACGTTTTATTTTCTTTTTTTGAGGAAAGCGAGAGATTTTTTTATTAAATATAATAAAGAATCTATAAAAAAATCCATTCTCGAAGTCGAACCGATGACCATTGCATTACAAATTGGATGCTCTAACCCATGAGCTAAACGGACTCGTATAAGAAAAAACTATAGATAGGGATTCCTATGAAAAACATTAAATTAATTTTATTTGCAGTTTTATTGTTAGTATGGAACAGCTAAGATCTTTTTTAAGCGAGAATCTTTCATATAGATTCCGGGACAGATAGACCGACCTTTCTAATTCTATCTTTCATCAACTCAAAAAGAAAGAAGACTTCTTCAAAAAATCTTTTCTATTTCTATTCCGAGGCTGTCAATACTGCTTTTTTAGCATGAGATTCAAAGGATAATCGAAGTGAAACAAAAAAGAAAAAACCTTGATAGGAATTTCTGGTATCCCGAATCTATTTTACGATTCAGAATTCTATTCGAATTTTTTCTCTTTTTGCCAAGATACTTGAATCAAATCTACTATTTACATTACAGAATATTTTGGAATGAGTTGGATATCTTAAGTATCAGCATCCCTTTATTTTTATAGAATCTAAATCTAAGAGAAAGAACTATCCTACTCCTACCTAAAAAGTGCTATCTACCATTATAGCAAGTAAAAAGTAGTAGTACAGATAACACTTCTTCTCAAAGATATTCGATCAATTTACGTGGTAAAAATATATCTGATGATGCAAATTCAAAAAAGAATTGATCAATTAAAGTGACATCCGCTGCGGGGTAAACCATCGTCTCTCAAGCTTGTCCGGCTGATTCTACTCTAATCCTAGAGAAATAGACTTAGATAAAAAGCCAGTTTCTATTCTCCAAAATCATACTAACCTTTTTCCCCGCGTTTTTGGATGGTATAAAAAGTTTTTTGAAGACAAAAGTCATCGGTTCAAATCCAAGGAAGGCCCTTTTTCCAATTTTCTGTTTTATTTTTCAAAGGAACTCTATTTTTTTTTTAAGAGAAAATGAGCCCTCATTAACTAGTCATAATATCCAAATAAATACATAGTATTTTAACACATATAGATAAAAATCGAGATAATATAGGATAGGATCAAAAATTTGATTGATCCTTTTTTATAATTAAGATATTATATTAAAGTAGAAATCCTTGTATTCTCATTCTCAAATGAGAATCGAGAAAAGGATTTAGGATTTGGGAAAAACCTAAAGAAAAGGAAGAATTTTTCAATCTGTTTTTCTCATTTTTCTCTTATAATTATAAAAATCATTCATAAAATTATCTAATCTACAAGAACGAAATCTTTTTATGCTTAATATCTTTAGTTTAATCTGTATCTGTCTTAATTCTGTCCTTTATCCGAGTAGTTCTTTCTTCGCCAAATTGCCTGAAGCTTATGCGATTTTCAATCCAATTGTAGATATTATGCCTGTTATACCTGTACTCTTTTTTCTCTTGGCTTTTGTTTGGCAAGCTGCTGTAAGTTTTCGATGAGATTTTAAATCTTTTAATAAAAAAATTCGAAAAATGGATATTAAAAACCGATTTATAATAAATATAGTGCCTTATATTATAGTTTAGTTATTTCCAAATCGAAATTAATATGCAATTTTAATCATTGCAGCAATAAATTGGAACCAGCTTTTTTTTCTGTCTGTTCTGATCTTCCAATGAGTGCAAACCTTTAGGTTTCTAAAATAACTAGTTCTTAAATACGAGAAAAAATTTGAAAAAAAAATTTCTTTCTCTTAAATAAGAAAACAAGGTTTTTTTTCGTAAGAAAAGGTAATTTATTCCCTTAAAAACAAAAAAAATATCTTGGAGATTTTATAATGCTTACTCTCAAACTTTTTGTTTACACAGTAGTTATATTCTTTGTTTCCCTTTTTATCTTCGGATTTTTATCTAATGATCCAGGGCGTAATCCTGGGCGTGAGGAATAAAACCAAAAGATTCTTAGTTTTTCTTTTTTTCTTCATTTTTTTTAATTTATAGTTCATTAATTTTCTTATGATACAATAATATGAATCAAAATTCCTCTGAATCCAAAAATACTAAATCATAAGAGAGAGCGGAAAGAGAGGGATTCGAACCCTCGGTACAAATAATTTGTACAACGGATTAGCAATCCGCCGCTTTAGTCCACTCAGCCATCTCCCCAAATTCATTAAAAATCAATGATTTTATCTGCGCTGTGATGTGATATATGAAATAAAGATTTAGAAAAATCCTTGTTTTTTTATTCTATTTGAATAGTTTTTTTATTCAATTTGAATAGAAAGAGAAAGTACAATTTCATTAGGAAATCTACTTTCCTATATTATATTCTTGAATATATATTATTCAAATTCATATATACTAATAAAAAAAATGATTTTGAATTATTCACTTTTTTCCAATGAATTTATAAACAAGATAGAAAAGTATAAAAGCAAGATATAAAAGTATAAAAGATATAAAGAAATATATCGAAATATTTCGAATTTTCTTATCAAAACATTATAAAAAAATTCGAAATATTTCGTTTCGATAATGATTTCAATATTTTGATAATGACTTCAATTACTTCAAATTAATTTTTCTTAAATTTACTTAATTTTATTTTTTTAGTTAATTTTTTTTTTTACGGAAGCTTACCCCAGTCTGATCTGGTTAAAAACTAATCAAGCTTTTCCCTCTCTACTCTTAGTTCCTCATGGATCATAAGGATCCAATGTTTTTTTATATAAAAAACAAATATATAGAAAAAACAAAAATATTATATTAATAAAAATATTGTTTATTGAAACAGCAACAATAAGATAAATTATCATTTTTATATTTCTGTTTCATTCTCATACCTAGAAGTATGATTATTATTATATGATTATTAGTATATAGTATTCTTTTTGGATTTTATATCCTTTTTTTTTCTTTTTTCAAATCAAAGATGGCTCTTGATTAGTTAGTCAATAATCAAAACATGTAATAACATTTCATATATAAAAAACTAGTTTTTCATATTGTAAAAAACTTTTTATTTCATATATGAAATATATATTTTTGAAATATTTTGAAAATATTTCGATCAAATTGAATAGAATTCTATCGAATTAGAATTCATTTATTTATTACATAAATCTCCTTACATTAAATTTAAGAAAATATCTTCCAATTGAATTGAGATGAATTACTATATTATCAGATAAGATCTATCTATTTGATAAATTAAGATCTATCTGATGAAATATGTTAGCAACGTTCAAAAAATAAAAAACATATAAAAAATCTATCATTTTTATAGTTGACCTTTAAAAAATCCTTCATACATATGGAATCAAAACTTTTAGTTTATTTAGTAATGATAATGACTTCTTTTCAAACAAGAATAAAAACTAACAAAAAATCTAACTAGAGATTTTTAAGTTATTATAAACTTATGTTTTTAATTGAATAATTTTTATGAAAAAAATGAAACTTTATTTATTTTATTGATTTTTTTTTTATTTATTCTCTACGCGGAGACGAAATACATGGTAAAATCAAAATTCTCACAATTCGGATGCTATCTTTATCCTATCTCATATTTATTCGACAAATGGTGTATTTATATACTATAATAAATATATAGCGGGTATAGTTTAGTGGTAAAAGTGTGATTCGTTCTATTTAAAATCTTACTTAAAAGTTAAGGGATCCTTTAGTTTTTTCTGGGATCAAAAAATATTTTTTTTCTATTTATAAAAAAGGTTTCATCCTTATCCTCTCAATAGGATTTTGTGTTTGAGGAAACATATACATTATCACGATTTTTTTTTATTCAAAAAAAAGCTATTTGAAATTGGATATTCAAGAGATTATGGATATAAAGTCGTGAAGCATAATTTTTAATTGGATTGAAGTGTATCCAGTTTATACAAAGTATAAGTAAAGGATCTATGGATAAAGATGCAAAAGTTGATTTCCAATCGTAACTAGATCTTCGATTTTTTGATTCGAAAAAAGAATTTTTTGAAGCAAAATAGTTCAAAAATGATGGTTCTAATTTGCTAGAACCATGAAAATATTCTATATTCAGCTCGGTCGAAATTCTTTTCCTGAAGATCATAAAAAAAAAAATAGAAAACGAAGTAACTAAACTAGAGAGATTTGATATAATTGATCTCTCTTCTTCAGAAGGATCATCTAAAAAGCAGATAATTTTAGATACATTCAGACAAAAAAGCTGACATAGATGTTATGGATCTGATGTATTCTTGATGAGAATACATTAATTAATCTTCCATAAAGGAGCCGAATGAAACAAAAATCTCATGTTCGGTTTTGAATTAGAGACGTTCAAAATGATCAAGCAACGTCGACTATAACCCCTAGCCTTCCAAGCTAACGATGCGGGTTCGATTCCCGCTACCCGCTCTTTATTTCTTATATGTGTTTTATTTCTTATATATGTATCCTAAGTTTTTATATACATCTTTTTTATTCTCTCAATGAATTTGTAAAAAATATCAAAAAAATTTTTGCTTGATCTAAACAAAATCAAATTAGGTATGAAAAGCGTCCATTGTCTAACGGATAGGACAGAGGTCTTCTAAACCTTTGGTATAGGTTCAAATCCTATTGGACGCAATTTGTTTCATCTTCTTCCACACAAAGCTTAGTTTTTTTTTGCGGAATGGATCATAAGAAAAATAAGGTATGTCAAGAATAATTACTTTGACATAAGCATTCCTGACATATCTACATCAAAATAACCTACTTATCCTCATATGGATTAAACGAATGCATAATCCAACAAAAATTATAAAAATTATATATCCTAGAATAAAAATAAACTTTTTTTTTATATGAAAAAAGAAGTATTTTTCTTTATCTATCCCTAAGTCATATAAAAATTCATTGAAGTTTTTTGAGGATTTATCTACCCTCATCCTTTCTTCCAGACATTTCGCGATTTGCCCTGTAAATCCTAAAGTGAAAATAGGAAAAGTTGGTATGCCTTCTAATTCCTTTACCAACTCTTCTATCTTAAATTTAAATTTATTAATAATGGAAAAAAATTCATAAGCTCAGATACTTGAGCATAAATTTCTTTTTGTATTTCAAAATAGTTTTCTTTTTTTTTTTCTGTTATACCTATATTGTCTATTATAGATACATTCTTCAAATCTATCTTGTCTAAAAGGTCTCTTGTTGTTTTGATGTTAGCTTTTTTGAGATTTTTCAAAGTATTTAATGAAAATGCTAATCGGTTAATTGAAAATTCCTCAACAGAAAAACAAGAGGATATTAAAACCTCTCTTTTGTAGTTTTTTGATACAAACTTTGAGCACCAGTAGTCTCGGTTGAAGTCGCGTTTTAAATCGTAGCAAAAAAACCAAAAATCGTAGTTGAAATCTTTTATTTTTTCAACTAGAAATGATTCCAAACCCTTTTTGAGGATTTGTATCTTATGGTCTGTGTGTTTCTTTTTTATTTTGCTTATCTTATATATAAGCAAAATTCTTTGGTTTAGATCGATCTAAACCTTATGTTTTTCACTATATGTTTAAAAATATGTTAAATTTGGGATATAATCCCATGGACATATTTTATTTGATATAAATAAATGAAATCCAATAGGATGGCTTGCATCCTTATAATATGCAATCGGAAGTATCTATATCCATAATATAGATACTTAAGAATGAATAAGATTTTTCAAATTCCATAGCATAGCTATGATGGAATCAAAAGTCTGTAAAAGAGTTTCCAAAAAAATCTTGAGTCAATTAGTTTTGAACTAATTGGGTCATAGTAAACTTGGTGTTCAACTCGTGAGAGCTTCCTCGTGAGCTACCAGGAAGCTGTACTCCACCCCGTATAAGGGAATGACCATTCCCTTGGGGAGTGGAAAGATTTGAACCTTCAAAAATATCCTAGTGACACCCCCATTTCTATCCATTTGTTGTTCAAAGCTCATAACAAATGAATAGGAAAATAGTGATTTTCTTATATTTTGAAATAACCTCACACACTATTAACCCTTTAATATCTTAAAAAGAAAATTTCTATGTCAATAGTAAATCTTAGAATATTTGCAAATTAATAGATAGGAAAATATTTTCCTTTTTTTTTTTTAGCAATTTTCAATAGTGATTTTATCATATCAGCAAAAAAATTAAATTTTTATAATCAAGATAGTTTTTTTATTATAGCAATTTTTAGCAAAAAAAGTAAATCATTCAAAAGGAATGACAGAGAAAAAATAAAAAATTAAAATAAACACCAATCAAAAAGAAAAAAACAAAGGAATTGATTTTCAATAATCTAAAATTCTATTTTTGATATTAGGTTTAAATTTCATATTAGGTTTAATATATTAAACCAGTCTTAGCTTGAAGAATAAAACCTTAGCTTGAGAATAGACCTTAGTTTCGATTCAAAATAAAGAAAAATAGTCACGATTATAATATATAGCTGTCTTACTTGTTAAGATTAACTTGTTAAGATTAAGAAAAAGGATCAAAAATATTCAGTATTTTTTTTTTTAACTGGAATATTAATATTTTCAAAATATTTTAAATTATAGAGAATCTATAGAGAAGAAAAAAAGCTCGTTATCGAAGTTGAACCGATAACCATCGCATTACAAATTTGATACTCTAAGTTCTGAACTAAGTGGGCTCACATAAAAAATAAGAAAAAACTGTCGAAATTCAAAAAATCTCAGATCTGAATTCTGAATTTAGGTATTCTAAATGTAGATTAAACCATCTAATTCATAGCTTTTTAGTTTGAAAACCTCTTTTTCCAGAAAAAATAGTAAATAGTTTATTCACTATGATATGTCTATCATATGTTTCAATATAATGAAATTCAATTGAAGATTCTATATCTATCTATATTAAAATCTATAGAAAAATATTCTATTCTATTAAAAAATAAAAATTTTTTAATAAAATTAGAAAAGATAGGTCTTAATAAAAGAATAAAATAAAAAAGAAAAGAAGAATAGATAAGGATACAATCTGAAATTCGATTAACTCAAATTTTGAGTTTCTTTTGAAAAAAAAAAGAATAAATGTAGAACTTTAGATTATTGAAAATAAATAATTAATTAATAAAATCATTTCTGACTAAACTAAAAAAATAAATAAATAAATGGATGAGATATGAGAAATAGAAGAGAAATAGATAAAAATAAAAATTGCATTTTAGTCTCAAAAAAAGGAGAAAGAAAGGGGGATGTGGCGAAAGAAAAGGGGATATGGCGAAATTGGTAGACGCTACGGACTTACATTGGATTGAGCCTTGGTATGGAAACTTGCTAAGTGTTAACTTCCAAATTCAGAGAAACCCTGGAATTAAAAAAGGGCAATCCTGAGCCAAATCATTATTTTGAAAAAATAAAATATATTTATTATTATTTCTATAATATATATAGAATTTTCTATACAAAAAAGGATAGGTGCAGAGACTCGATGGAAGCTATTCTAACGAATAGAGTTTATTATGTTGCATTGCTAGAATTTGTCTCTCGAGACAAGAGAAAGGATAGCCGTCTATACGAAAGACGTACGTATATATATACTGATTAATCAAATGATTAATCATAATAACAATCAAATAATATAATTCATATGAATTAAGAAATTGCTATTGATTATGGAATAGCAAATTCATAAATTTTGATGAATTCAAAAAATTATGTCAAAAAATAATGAATCCTTTATGGTGAATTGATTCGAATATGAAGTTCAATGAAAAAAAAAACTCAATTTTGAGTAATCAATTGAATATATCTATTATATTCATTATAGAGTTTGTTAGATTGAAAAAATGATGATAAATCAAAGGAGAATAAAGAGAGAGTCCATTCTACATGTCAATATTGACAACAATGAAATTTATAGTAAGAGGAAAATCCGTCGATTTTTTAAATCATGAGGGTTCAAGTCCCTCTATCCCCAATAAAAAGCCCATTTGTAAAAAGCCCATTTGATTTCCTAAATTTTTCTTCTTTATTTTGATTTTGATGAAAAAGTGAAAAAAAAAATTCACTATACTTTCTAATTCATTCTATTTTGTCATTTGGCAAATAGATCTTCAAAAAAAAATATATTTTATGCAATATTTTATACTTATATTAAAATATAAGTATATGAAAAGAATCTAAGCATACCCAAAGAATCTCTATATTGAAATCATTACCAATAAATATCAATTTAATATCAATATCTTAACATTGACTATTCAATTTTTTTGAATAAATTTTTTGTTGGGCTCCTTAATTGACGTAGATACAAGGGCATAGGTACGAGTATTCTACGGAGGTGATTCACAAGAAATGGTGGGGATAGCCGGGATAGCTCAGTTGGGAGAGCAGAGGACTGAAAATCCTCGTGTCACCAGTTCAAATCTGGTTCCTGGTAAGACAAAAATATATTATATTGGATAAGAATTAATTCTATTATAGAATTCTATTTCTATAGAAATAGAATATATTTCTATTTATAAATAGAAATATATAAACTCGATTCTATCTCTATATAAAGAGATAGAAACATCATTTTTGAAAGATAATAATATTTATTATCGATCGAAATTAAAAAGAAAACTCTTTAGCTTTAGATAAAGAGTTGGAGGATAAGAATAGATAGACAGAATGCTTTTTCAAATTCGATGCCTTTTCATTTCTTAATTTGGTATTTCTTTATTTTTCTATTTATTCTGTTTCTTTCTTGCTTACCTTACTTTCTGAAGTGCAATTCTAAAATCTTCAGCTGATAGAAAATAAATGAATATTGTATTTCTTTCTCCTCCAAATGAAAAAATCTAAATACTTTTAGCTTAGTATATTTATGATTCGAATAAGAATCCAGCAGATATTTTGTTTATTTCATCTAAAATGTAATTTCAAAATATTAATTGACTTAAATAATGAAATTTGAAGTCGTGTCATATAAAAGAACATTAGTTTTTTATCATTCAAAGGGCATCTTGCATTTCATAGAAATTTGGAGTAATATAGTCCTTACGCAAGGGCCAGCCTATCCAACTTTCAGGCATTAAAATACGTTTAAGACGTGGATGATTATCATAAGAGATTCCCAACATATCATAAGATTCACGTTCTTGAAAATCAGCACTTCTCCAAATCCATAAAACAGACGGAATTCTAGGATTATTTCTTGACACAAATACTTTTATACATATCTCTTCTGGGTGATATATATCATATTGTATTCTTGTAAGATGATATACGCTACCTAAAAATCCCCCAGGTGCTACATCATAAACACACTGAGAGCGTAAATAATTGTAACCATATACATATAAAATGACAGCAATGGAGTCCCAATCCTCGGCCTTTATTTGTAAGGTTTCTATTCCTCGAGAATCAAAGCCTAAAGATCTATGAACCAGTTCATGATTGACTAGCCAATCAGATAAATAATTTTGCAAATGATCCTCCTCCATTCTATTGATCTCTCTCACATTTGTATATATAAAAAAGTATTTCACCAAAAAATTGGAAAATAAAAGTAAAGGTTGACTTGCTCTTTCTTAATTCTGCAAAAAACAACCTTATCTAATAAATTAATTCGTAAGAAGATAGTCAATATTTAGATCTAAAAAATGTTTTAGAAGATTTTTCTGAAGTAGATTGTGATTGATTTATCCATTCCTGATCGTAATTTCCAGTATGAGTACTGTCTTGAACATGAAATTGATGATTAGTAGTAAAACATCGATTTTCTTCTTGAGATCTAGTTCTATCTTTAACTATTTCTCGAGATATCTTTTTACGAAGTTTTGTTATAGCATCTATAACTGCCTCTGGTTTAGGCGGGCATCCCGGTAAATAAACATCCACAGGAATTAGCTTATCAACTCCCCGAACAGTACTATAAGAATCAGTACTGAACATTCCTCCTGTAATAGTACAAGCTCCCATAGCAATGACGTATTTTGGTTCAGGCATTTGTTCATATAATCGCACTAAAGAAGGAGCCATTTTCATTGTTACAGTACCAGCTGTTAAAATTAGGTCCGCTTGCCTAGGACTTGATCTTGGTACCAATCCATAACGATCAAAATCAAATCGCGAACCTATTAATGAAGCAAATTCAATGAAACAACAACTAGTACCATATAAAAGAGGCCATAAACTGGAAAGTCTTGACCAATTTGAAAGATCATTTGATGTAGTTGAAATAACTGAATTGGGGGTTGTTTGATCAAGTAATGACAACTCAATCAAATTCATAACCGTCTTAATGGGATATTGTTCTTGTTTTTTTTTTCGTTTTCCTGAATATTTAGTTAAGACCATTCTAATGCTCCTTTTCGCCATGCATAAACTAAACCACCAATTAGGATAAGCACGAAAATAAAAGCTTCAATAAATAAAGATACACCTAATATATCGAAGCTCATTGCCCATGGATAAAGAAAGACTGTTTCAACATCAAAAACAACAAAAACAAGAGCAAACATATAATAGCGAATTCGAAATTGTAACCAAGCATCTCCCATAGGTTCTATACCTGATTCATAACTAGAAAGCTTTTCTGGTCCTTCGCGAACCCGGACTAAAAGTCCTGAAATCAAAAATGCTAAGATAGGAAAAAGGCTTGATATTATCAGAAATGCCCATAAAATATCATATTCATGAAGCAGAAACATAAATGTACTCCTTCGTAAAAAATGGAAATATGCTGAATTAATTAATTCAAATTAGCATTGTTAATTCATCCAGAACTTCTTCTCCTAAGTGAAACAATAATATATTTTTCTCAAACAAACGAATTGACTTTGTGACATGTCTTGTTTAAAGATTCTATTTTATTCAAGGAATCCTGGTTTCATTTTGAATTTCCATTCTAGTTAGATATGATGTAAACATAAGATTTTCTTAGACAGAAGAAAAAAATTTCTCTCATTGGGTTTCACCTTCTCTTTTTTTTTTTTTTAGTTCTATCTTTTATTCCATAAGATAGAATAAATAAAAAAATATCTTATTTAAAAAATAAGATAGTAAAAGACTATTAAAAATATAATAACTTAATAAAACTTATTACATTCCAATAAATAATTAGATTATCTAGGATACTATTCTTATCTTAATATCTTTTAAGATATTAAAAAAGATAGTTCTATGTTTTCTTTCATATCTTTATATTTTAAGAATTCTTTACATAAAACATAAAAAAAAGTCTTGAAAAATGAAATGGATTAGGGCTATACGGACTCGAACCGTAGACCTTCTCGGTAAAACAGATCAAACTGAATTTATTATCGAAATGATTCGAACTGTTTCAAAGACCCAACATGCATTTTGTTGCATTGGGCTCTTTCATTAACTGAAAAAGAAATCAGTTAATCCACCAGATTTTTTCTTTATGGAAAAAATGAAGATAAAAAGATGGTTCCGTGTGCTCTGATTCATTATAAGTATCCTGATCTAAGAGCAATACCAAAGTTTTTCAAAGAAGGGTTAGCTTGACTTAGGTCTGCCTTCGGCCTATTTCACCTAGGTAAAATTAATAGAATTTCTAAAATCTCTATCGTTCCACTGTAAGAGTCGAGTATGACACTTTATACACCTTAAAGTCTCATAGGACGAAAAGAGTTTTTTTGAGGTCCTTATACTCATTATGCCTAGCATTAAATAGATTGGGTATTAACCTTATCAACTAGCAAATCAATGACGGGTTTTATTCGATTTTGTATCGAAAATCACATCAGAGTCGTACTAAACTAAACCAAGTATTTGTCAGGCTATTGTTCTCCCTTATTTCCAATCTAAGGAGTAAGACATTGATTTTTGAATAAGACTAATCATGTTTATTGCATAATAAGCTTCTTTGAAAAACATTGGCGCACGTGTAAACGAGGTGCTCTACCAACTGAGCTATAGCCCTTGTACGAAAAATCTTAACACAAAAAATATTTTTTGTCAAGCCTAATTCATATGATAAATCTCTGATCTATTTACTGTTAATAGATTGGTGTTGCTTAGATAGAATATTCTATCTATAATTAGAAAAGTGATAGAATTTTCTTTTTGGTTTTGAACTACCTACTTAACTCAGTGGTTAGAGTATTGCTTTCATACGGCGGGAGTCATTGGTTCAAATCCAATAGTAGGTAGAACTTATTAGATACCGTTGCATTGACCTTGGTTTCTAATAAGTTTTTCTACTTCATTATTTTTTTCTTTGTATCTGATTCAAACTGATTTTTTTCAATTCAAAGAAGACAGTATCAAAAAAAACTTTGAAAAAACTTATTTGGATTTTATGTATTTGATGTATTGACTAGTTAGGAAATAACTTTGACAGCCTCTACTCGTGTCCTAGCTCGTCTAAGAGCTAGATTCGCTTCAATCACTTGTCTTTTACCCTTAGCTTTCCTCAAGTTCGCTTCAGCTATTTCAAGAGTTTCTTGAGCTTCTTGCGGATCAATGTCAGTACTTTTCTCTGCATCATTTCCTAAAATGATGATTTCATTATTTCCAATTCTGGCAAAACCACCCATTAGAGCCACCCTTAACCATTGGTCGTTGAGGCGTATTCTCAAAAGACCTATATCGACAGCTGTGGCAATAGGAGCGTGATTTGGTAATACACCAATTTGACCACTATTTGTAGATAAAATGATTTCTTTTACTTCTGAATCCAAAATAATTCGATTAGGAGTCAGTACACAAAGTTTTAAGGTCATTTCTTCAATTTGCTTTCTAAATTTATAGCTTTCGCGGTAGCTTCATCGATGTTACCCACCAAATAAAAAGCTTGCTCGGGCAAAGCGTCTAATTCTCCGGAAAGGATCAGTTGAAATCCCCTAATAGTTTCTGCAAGACCAACATATTTTCCTGGAGAACCAGTAAAGACTTCTGCCACGAAGAAGGGTTGTGATAAGAAACGCTCAATTTTTCGTGCTCTTGCTACAGTTAAACGATCCTCCTCGGATAATTCATCCAATCCGAGAATCGCTATAATGTCCTGAAGTTCTTTGTAACGTTGTGAAGTTTGCTTAACTCTTTGCGCAGTTTCATAATGTTCATTGCCAACAATGTTTGGTTGTAACATAGTTGACGTTGAATCTAGGGGACTCACTGCTGGATAAATACCTTTGGCAGCTAATGGTCTTGATAGTACAGTAGTAGCATCTAAATGTGCAAATGTTGTAGCAGGAGCAGGGTCAGTCAAATCATCCGCAGGTACGTAAACTGCTTGGATTGAAGTTATAGCTCCCTTTTTGGTAGAAGTAATTCTTTCTTGCAAAGAACCCATTTCTGTACTAAGGGTGGGTTGATAACCTACTGCGGAAGGCATTCTACCTAATAAAGCGGATACCTCTGATCCTGCTTGGACAAAGCGAAAGATATTGTCAATGAATAGAAGCACATCTTGTTTATTAACATCTCGGAAATATTCTGCCATAGTTAGGGCAGTTAAACCAACTCTCATACGAGCTCCTGGGGGTTCATTCATTTGACCATAGACTAGAGCTACTTTTGATTCCGAAAGATTTTTTTCATTAATAACTCCGGATTCTTTCATTTCAATATAAAGATCATTTCCTTCACGAGTACGTTCCCCTACTCCACCAAATACGGATACACCTCCGTGAGCTTTAGCAATGTTGTTGATCAATTCCATGATGAGTACTGTTTTACCTACTCCAGCTCCTCCGAATAGTCCGATTTTTCCTCCACGGCGGTAAGGAGCTAAAAGATCTACTACTTTAATACCTGTTTCAAAGATTGATAATCTTGTATCTAATTCTATAAAAGCGGGTGCAGATCTATGAATAGGAGATGTTGTACTAATATCCACAGGACCTAAATTATCAATAGGTTCTCCAAGAACGTTGAAAATTCGTCCGAGAGTCGCTCCACCAACTGGAACACTTAGAGCAGCCCCTGTGTCAATCACTTCCATTCCTCTCGTTAAACCCTCTGTAGCACTCATAGCTACAGCTCTAACTCGATTATTTCCTAATAATTGTTGCACCTCACAAGTAACATTAATCTGCTGACCAACCGTATCTCGACCCTTAACTACCAAAGCATTATAAATATTAGGCATTTTCCCCGGAGGAAAGACAATATCGAGTACTGGGCCAATAATTTGAGCAATATGCCCTATATATTGTGCGGAAACCGCAGGATTAGAAGTAGTAGGATTCATAATTATAAAAAAATTAAATATTTTACAATTTCTTTTTTTTTTTATAGTACCAAAGCAAAAACCAATGTTCGATAGCAAGCTGATCAATTTAATTCAATAAAAAAGAAAAAGGAAATAACATTTTTTTTAGTTAATGATCTAACCGATTGAATCTTATTAAATCCTTTATTCATTCAATTTCAATGAGTTCATTCTTAGGTTCAGTCAATCTTTTTTTATTTTTTCATTTAGATTTCTGTTTTTAAATTCTTTCGTGGATGAATTATGCTTATTTTCACATCTAGGATTTAGATATACAAAATATATCACTGTCAAGAGGAAAATCCCTATTGAAATATTCTGATTTCAAAAATAGATTCTATAATATAGGAAAAATCCCATTAGAAATTTCTCAATTTGCAAAACAAGAATTAGGATTGGATTCGCTTGCACTATATATATGAAAGAGCATATAATTAAGGGTGTATTTGGTGCATCAAATACACTCAACGATACTTCCATTATAATATAATGTCATGTTAACATAACAATTAAAAATCTTAATTGATTTCTTTTTTTGAAATGAAAGATTTTTACTCCATTTAAAGTCCATCTCGAGTCGAGTAGATCTTGTTCTTTTGAGAATTCTTAATTCATAAGTTGTACAAAGGGGCTTATGTCACCACAAACAGAGACTAAAGCAAGTGTTGGGTTTAAAGCAGGGGTTAAAGATTACAAACTTACTTATTATACTCCTGAATACGAAACCAAAGATACTGATATCTTGGCAGCGTTCCGAGTAACTCCTCAACCCGGAGTCCCCCCTGAAGAAGCAGGAGCTGCAGTAGCGGCGGAATCTTCTACTGGTACATGGACAACTGTTTGGACTGATGGACTTACCAGTCTTGATCGTTATAAAGGGCGATGCTATCATATCGAGCCTGTTGTTGGAGAAGAAAATCAATATATTGCCTATGTTGCTTATCCTTTAGACCTTTTCGAAGAAGGTTCTGTTACTAACATGTTTACTTCTATTGTAGGTAATGTATTTGGTTTCAAAGCCTTACGAGCTCTACGCTTGGAAGACTTACGAATTCCCCCTGCTTATTCAAAAACTTTCCAAGGCCCACCTCATGGTATCCAATCTGAAAGAGATAAGTTGAACAAGTATGGTCGTCCTCTATTGGGATGTACTATTAAACCAAAATTGGGATTATCCGCAAAGAACTACGGTAGAGCATGTTATGAGTGTCTACGCGGTGGACTTGATTTTACCAAAGATGATGAAAACGTAAACTCACAACCATTTATGCGTTGGAGAGATCGTTTCTTGTTCTGTGCCGAAGCAATTTATAAATCACAGGCCGAAACAGGTGAAATCAAAGGGCATTACTTGAATGCTACTGCAGCTACATCTGAAGAAATGCTCAAAAGAGCAACATTTGCTAGAGAATTGGGAGTTCCTATCATAATGCATGACTATTTAACTGGGGGATTCACTGCAAATACTAGTTTGGCTTTTTATTGCCGTGATAATGGTCTACTTCTGCACATCCACCGCGCAATGCATGCAGTTATTGATAGACAGAAAAACCATGGTATGCATTTCCGTGTACTAGCTAAAGCATTACGTATGTCTGGTGGAGATCATATTCACGCTGGTACAGTAGTAGGTAAACTGGAAGGGGAACGTGAGATGACTTTAGGTTTTGTTGATTTATTACGTGATGATTATATTGAAAAAGATCGTAGTCGTGGTATCTTTTTCACTCAAGATTGGGTCTCTATGCCTGGTGTTATACCTGTGGCTTCAGGGGGTATCCATGTTTGGCATATGCCTGCTTTGACCGAAATCTTTGGAGATGATTCTGTACTTCAATTTGGTGGAGGAACCTTAGGACACCCTTGGGGAAATGCACCTGGTGCAGTAGCTAACAGGGTGGCTTTAGAAGCGTGCGTACAAGCTCGTAATGAAGGACGTGATCTTGCTCGTGAAGGTAATGATATTATTCGAACAGCAGCTAAATGGAGTCCTGAACTAGCCGCTGCTTGTGAAGTATGGAAAGCAATCAAATTTGAATTCGATCCGGTAGATAAACTAGATAAAGCGAAATAGAAAGATTAAAAAAAAGAGCACATAATTCAGTAAGTTCTACCAAAATTCAGTAAGTTTTACTAAGTTGATTGCAATTCAACTCGGCCCAATCTTTTCCTAAAAAAAGGATTGAGCCGACTACGGATTTGATGAGAGCATGTACTATGGTTCGGTCAATCCTGTTTCCGATAGGAGCGGTTATAGGATCGCATCTTTCCCATTCCTGAGCTATCCATACTAAATAGTACGAAAAGAAGGCCCGACTCCAAGTTGTTTAGGAGTAGTGGCCTTGAGTTTCTCGACCTTATTAGTTAGTAGGCAGGGAAGGGATATAACTCAGCGGTAGAGTGTCACCTTGACGTGGTGGAAGTCATCAGTTCGAGTCTGATTATCCCTAACCTAAAGCCAATCTGAGTTGTTCTATTTGGGCTTAGTTTGCTAAAGGGCCTTGACAAATAAATAAATATACTTCATAATATTTAAGTAATAAAAAAAATAGTTAAATAGTGATACTAAAAAAAAAAAATAAAGTAACTTTTTTCCTATCTATTAATTTGCAAATTTTCTAAAATTTGCTATTGACTTATTTATTGAATTTTGGTAGAATATATATCGATAGTCACTTGGTCAAGGTTCTAAAAAAAAAAGGAAAATATTTTCCTATCTATTAATTTGCAAATATTCTAAGATTTACTATTGACATTTTGTTTGAAAAATCTTGAAAATATTATATTATTTTTTTTTTCTATTTAATAAAATATTAATAAAGGGAGGTTTTTTTATGAAAAAAAATAGACCCTTAAATGGGGATATCCAAGGCTTAGAACAAGAAGCCTGCGCGGCAAAAGAGGAATTTCAAAATTATCTTAAAGAAATTCTTCAAATATATGCCGCTGACAACGTTGATATACTTGTTCTTATTCATCATATTTTTCGTTCCGTCTATCAACCAAACGAAATGCCCTATCGTTTTGTTGTTCAATTACTTAACAATTGTTTAGTTGTATTTTGCAATAATATATTGGGATTTTTTGACGAATCCCTTTTAGAAAGAGAGAGGAAATCAGCTCCTAGCGTTTTTTATTTATTATCTAAGAAAAAACAGATAAATGAATTCCTTCAGAATTTAAAAGAAGGAGAAAATGTCCCAAAACCTCTTTTCTTTTCTTTTCTGGAAAAGATTCTTTTGGATGACGAGACTTAAAAAACTCGTCATTTCTTTTCCAGATTCTGTTGGATGATAAAGACAAGATCCCATTTTGTTTTACTATTTGTTTTAAAATTGTTAAAAAGTCAAAATAATCCGTCTTTTTTCTCTAATAGAGAAACTCTATTAGAGAAAAAAGACGATTATCCAGTGTAAAAAGATTTTTCTAACTAAAAGGAAGGGTGATAGAAAGAACAAGATAAGTGAAAACACTAAAAAGATATTTAGAATTATCTTTTCTATCTTCTATTCTAATGAATAATGGGATATCTTTTAATTTGTACTTGATTCTTTTTTAAGTACAAAGAAAGATACTATGTTCTATGAAAG